GAGAATCCTTAAGAAAAGTTTGTTCTTTTTCCACCGAGCTAGAAGAAGAAAGACGTCGATGCCTTTAGTAAACTAAAGTTATCGTTTAATAGCTATTTTGCTTCAATCTATCCTATCAAAAAAAAAGTGAAGATTTAGTTACGATTAGAAATAGACTTTTCTATCTCTTTATCCATGGATCCTTTATTCATACTTATTCAATTGGAAATATTGATCCAATAAAAAAAAATTATGTTTCGTAATTTCATAATCCAATTTTTCAATTTATAATTGACCTTTGGAGACAAATCACGAGAATGTAGATTATTCCTCGAGTATTTCATTGAGAGGTAAAGGATTTAATCCTTTTCAGAAATAAAGTTTTTAATCGGAATATGAATCAAACCGAAAGATCCCTTAACTACTGAGGGGGTTAATAGAACGAATCACACTTTTACCACTAAACTATACCCGCTACAATGTGATTATTGTATATAAATGGACTCTTTGTCAAACAAAGGACTCTGGCGTCCTCAAGATAGGATCAGAAAAAATCCTGAAAATTAGAGCGTTGCCGTCTTTCGTTAGAAGGCTTGATAAAATTAGAAAGGGGGATACCCATTAGCTTTTTCTTTTTATTTTTTATCCAAATAATTTGTATTATTTAGTAATATAATAAATAAAAATTCTAAATAAGAGAAAGAAAAGAAGTAAGAAAAGAAAGAATAGAAATGTCTTTTTGGTTATATATTCTATCATAGAAACAGAAAGAGTCCTTTTCCGCTTCTAATTATTCTTTCACTTTAATTTAATTAAATACCAAGATTTTTTTGCTACAGCAAGCAAAGGGAGATCGCGGAATTATAGGAATCATAGATAATCATAGATAAAAAAAAAATGGATTTGATTTGAAAAAAAAAAAGAGCCCGGCCGGGTCGGTCTGACCAGGCCAAGCCGGGGAAATTTGAAATCAAAAAAGCCCCGCGATATTTTTTTATTTGAAATATCTTTATAGACTAGAGAACCCTTTCTTAAATTTTTGATATATATTTATATCTTTATTTTCTATTTTTTATATTTCTATAAAAAAAATATATGGAATGAAATTGTTGATAAAAGGGGTATCTATATAATAATCTATTTATTTGAATTTCTATTTCAAATAGATTAGATAAAATCTATATATATAAGAATAAGAAAAGAAAGAATCAAATAAAATGAAAATGAAAGAGGGGCTTTTTTTTTTCAAGCATTATCATTCCTTTTTGTGAACTATAACATAGTAATTATCCTTTTTCAATTAGGAGAGATGGCTGAGTGGACTAAAGCGTCGGATTGCTAATCCGTTGTGCGAGTTATTCGTACCGAGGGTTCGAATCCCTCTCTTTCCCTTCCGTTTTTTGACAATAGAATCAATCAAATCCTAATACCATTTATAAAAATGAAGGGAGGAACCCCACTTTTTTTGTTTTATTCTTCGCGTCCGGGATTACGTCCCGGATCATTAGATAGGAATCCGAAGATGAAGAGCGAAACAAAGAATATTACTACGGTATAAACAAAGAGTTTGAGCGTAAGCATTACACAATCTCCAAGATCATTTGATTTTTTCAAAAAAAAAGAGAGAATAGATTCCCTGTTTTTAGACCACATATCCTATTTTGTTGACCTTGACACCAAGAAATCAAGCGGTTTCTTTCTAGAAATTGTGGAAAAGAGTTTTCAAAAATTGATTTGCAATAAGAGTTGAATCTTTCATTACAAAAGAATTTCTTTCATACTTAGATATATTGTGGTGGACTCTAAGTCTAAGTAGTGTTTTCGATCAAAAACGGGTCAGAATGAGGAAATGGGGTAATCCAGATTTCTCGCGGCTATCCAAAAATTTCAAAGTTTGAATTGAGGGTTCCTTCATACTGTAAGACTTATACTTATCTGATTTTTTCAATTATTATCATTTTTTTTTCTCGAATAAATCATGAATTTTTCTGGGACAGTGTTAAGGATCTCATCGAAAACTTACAGCGGCTTGCCAAACAAAGGCTAAGAGAAAAAAGAGAAGAGGTATTACTGGCATAACATCGACGATTGGATTCAAAAAAGCATAGGCTTCGGGCAATTTGGCGAATAAAAAACTACCCGAAAACGGCGTAGAATTCAAACAAATACTGATCAAATTAAAGATATTAAGCATAACAAAATTTTTTTCTTGGAGATTATTTTGATTGAGTTATTAATATGTTTTTGAGATAAGGAAAAAATGAAGAAAGGAAAATAAGTCTGATTCAAAAAAACATATTTCTTTGAACTCATCCAATCAAAAAAGCCCTTCCATTTTTCTTTTTTTTTTTTTTTTAGAAGAGAATTGAAGAAATGAGACTTTCATACAATATCTTAATTGAATTCTATGTAATGATCAATAAATTCGGTTGAATTCTATATCTAGACGTGTCAAAATCCTAACAAAAAACTAATCCATTTCATACATTTTAGGAACTGGAATTGACGAAAAAGGAATCCCCATATTACTCTTTAGTAGTTTCAAATAGAAATCAAAATGGGGCGTGGCCAAGTGGTAAGGCAACGGGTTTTGGTCCCGCTATTCGAAGGTTCGAATCCTTCCGTCCCAGAGCATACTCGTTTTCTATATCAGAATAAAGATAAAATAAAAGAAAAAAAAAATGAATCTTTCTTAACTACCTTCTAAGATAAGAATAGAAGAATAAGAGTCAATCAAATATTGGGCATTCTCTTTTTATGATTCATCATTCCCATAAAATTCAATTGGGAGAGGAGATAGGGGTTAATCAGTAATATAAGATATCAATTTGAATATCTGTCTATGTCCAGTCCAAATCTCATTAATCAAAAATCAAATTACATATGAAAATATGTTTTTTCTTGGGATCTCTTAGGTTATTTGATGTTTGATTCTAATGAATAATTGTAACGCCATTAACAATTGACACGGGTGTGATTCATACACCCCATCTGCTTTACTTTCGGGAAAGATTAGTTGAACCTCAAGCCAAAGAAGCCTTACAAAAAAAGGAGGTTTATACGCAGGGATTGCTAACCTAATAGGTCCTGTTGCGATTTTTTTTAATATTATTATTTGTTTCTGAGTCCTTACCTTAATTATAGATATTAAACTAAATAGAAACTACATATTTAACACATAATATGTATAATTACTTCCAATTAGTAGAATTGAATTGTTCAGCCTACCTGATAGATACGGAAATTTCCTATACTTTGTGATTCTGATTTTCTATTTCAGAATGAAATAAAAGAAAAACAGTTAAATTCAACTTTCTCCTTTATCAGTCTTTTTTTTTCAATTCAATATTTATTTATTTATATTGATTTTTTAGAAGTCCTTAGTTAGTACTTGAATTGAAGAACTGTGAGATTGTCGAATCTATTCTATCGACTTATTTGAAGAGACAATGTAAGGCGGATTCAAAAAGATTTTTTTTATTTGTTTTCTTTTATTTAAAATTGAGAATATTCCTGGTATATTTTTCTTTTTTATTACACAAATAAAAATATATATTTTATATAAGAAAAATCAGGTTAATTTGAATTTTTACTGAGACTTTTTCTTCATCATCAATTACCTATTTATTGTTTTCATATTTGATTTTCATCTATTCATAATCTATTCATATAGAAGAATCAAATAAGTCTCATATAAGTTAAGTATATTAGGAAGAACTATAGATTACTACGCACAGACTGAACCAATGACTATTCAGGATTTCCTAACTGAATCAATTACATACCTATTCAAAAAAAACTAGGGGAATGTTATGGTAAAACTTCGTTTGAAACGATGTGGTAGAAAGCAACGTGCGACTTGAAGGACATGATCAATTGGCTGTGGATATCAAAACCACCACTTTTTATTATATAGAAATCAAAGTGCTCTTGGCTCGACATTCTTTTTTCTGTTCTATTAGAATCCGTGTTTTTGTTGGGTTGGAATATAAATAGTATAGGATGGAGCTCGAGTAGAAAAGATTTATTTTTAAGGGGAAAGGATCTAGGGTTAGTTAAGACAAATCAATAAGTTGTTCCAACTTCGTACGTAAGTCTATTTTTGATATAGAAATTGAAAGGATCCGACTCAAAGCATTTTCAAATCAAAAAGTCAAATTGTTGGAATTGGTAAAACTCTTTCGATCAAAAGGTTATCGTGCGGGAATCAATTGTTCATATGATTCTTTGATAGAAAGAGATCACAAACAAAAAAAAGAGAAAAAAGGGGCATGTTGCTGCCATTTTTTGAAATTATTAAAGATCTCCGAACTAATGTTTAAACCCAATGATTCAAGGCAAAGATAAAGGATCCTGGAACAAGGAAATATCGTTTTCAATTGTCTCAACTACTAGATCAGAATAAAGAATCAAAATCGATTCTAGACAAGACAAAGAAAAAAGGGTTAGAGACCACTCAATAAGAAAATACCTAAGAATTTTGAGAGCTATTTGAGAGTTATCCAACTTGAGTTATGAGAGTATGAATGTTTTTTGCTTTTTCGAAAAAATAAGAAGGAAAAGAAAGGGTAAAAAGAAGGGGTTAAATGTCTCATGGATTCGCTGGATTATGGATCGATTTGACATTCTAATTTCATGCATAGATAGAACTTCTAATCATTTTTTCTCGAGACGTACGAGGAGAAAACTTCTTATACGTTTCTGGGGGGGGGTATTTTTTATTCAATTCCATCTATTCTATCCCAATGAGCCGTTTATCAAATCGTTGCAGTTGATGTTCAATCCCGAAGAGAAGGAAGAGATCTTCGAAAAGTGGGTTTTTATGATCCGATATCTAATCAAACCTATTTAAATGTTCCCGCTATTTTATATTTCCTTGAAAGGGGCGCTCAGCCTACAGGAACTGTTCATGATATTTTAAAGAAGGCGGGGTTTTACGGAACTTAAATTTGATTTTAGTTAAAAAAAATGTCATTCATTTTTCATTAATGAAATACAAAAAAGAGGTGTGGATGACTCATATATAGCTTTGGATAAATTTTTCTTTATTATATCCTCCCCCTCCTTTTTTCCTTTGCCCTATTCATATTTCTTAGTATTTTATTAAAAGAAATAAAATACTAAGAAATATGAATAAGAAAAAAATGGATTTCCATTTTTTTTTTTATTTTATTCTGATAGTTTTTTTATATTCTTTTATCATCATTTATATTAAATATTCACAATCATATTGACAACAATATATCGAACAAATATAATTAGATCGTGGATAAATGGATCCATTTCTATTTATCCTTATCAATGCTCCAGGAGTTTTTACTTTATTTCAAATTTAAATGATAGATTCTTTGAATTTGTTGCGATACAAGAAATGAGATTTTTTTGCGTGATACAAGAAGTTATTTTATTAATGAATAATAATGGGGTAACACGAGAGGTAGTCTATCAATTTTCACTTTTTCTCGTTCTATGTTTTTATTTTCTATGAAAATTTCTTGTATTTTTAGCAGATCTGAACCTTTAAATGAATGCTAAAAATCGAGTCGAAATTTTTATTTAATTTAATTTCTTGCTAATTGAAGGGTTTGATTGCATTAGGAAATTTCATATTTTTGATTCCGGTTATATCTCCACATTCTATTTCTTTAGGGGGTTGCTAACTCAACGGTAGAGTACTCGGCTTTTAAGTGCGGCTAGCATCTTTTACACATTTGTATGAAGAAAGGGATTCGTCCATACCATCGGTAGAGTTTCTAAGACCACGACTGATCCTAAAAGGAATATGTGGAAAAAACAGCATGTCGTATCAATAAAGAATTTTAAGAATCTCTTTTTTTTTTGTAACAAAAAAATGAATTGAATTCAAAGTTGGGTCGAGTGAATAAATGGATAGAGCCCTAGGGACCAAATTATGGGGAAACAAAAAGCAAAACGAGCTTCTTTTCTTAATTTGAAGGATTACCCGATCTAATTAACCGTTAAAACTAAATTAGTGCCTAATGCGGTAAAGATCTTTCTCATGAGGGGATTATTGATTTTTTTTGAGTCCTAACTATTAGTTATTCCCTATTTATTATGGGTTAAGCATGAATGTGTAGAAGAAGCAGTATATTGATAAAGAAAAGATATTTTTTTCCAAAATCAAAAGAGCGATTAGGTTGAAAAAAATAAAGGATTTCTAACCATCTTCTTATCCTAGAACAAACATACATCAATTAAATGGAAAAAGAGAGGATAGAGAATCCGTTGATGAATCCACCTATCTTCGAGGTATCTATTTTTGTTTATTCTTACTATAAGAATACCTTGGTTTGACTCTATCGCACTATGTATCATTTGATAACCGATTAGATCCCCCACCCTTGCTTTGGTTCAAATCGAGTTTGAAATGGAGGAACTTCAATTCTATTTAGAACTAAATAGATCTCGCCAATATGACTTCCTATACCCACTTATTTTTCGGGAGTATATTTATACGCTTGCTCATGATTATGGTTTCAATAGAAATAAATCATCCATTTTGTTGGAAAGTGTGCGTTATGACAATAAATCCAGTTCACTAATTGTGAAACGTTTAATTACTCAAATGTATCAAGAGAATCATTTGCTTATTTCTGCTAATGATTCGAAACAAAATCAATTTTTTGGGCACAATAAGAATTTGTATTCTCAAATCATATCGGCAGGATTTGCAGTCATTGCGGAAATTCCATTTTCCCTAAGATTAGTATCTTATTTACAAGGGAAAGAAGTAGCAAAATCTCAGAATTTAAAATCAATTTATTCAATATTTCCTTTTTTAGAGGACAAATTCGCACATTTAAATTCTGTGTTAGATGTAGTAATACCTCACCCCATCCATTTTGAAATCTTGGTTCAAGCCTTTCGCTGCTGGTTAAAAGATGCCTCTTTTTTGCATTTATTACGGTTTTTTTTCTACGAGTATTTGAATTTGAAGAGTCTTATTACTTCAAAGAAATCCATTTCTATTTTGAATTTGAATCCAAGATTCTTTTTTTTCCTATATAATTCTCATATATGTGAGTGCGAATTCATTTTCCTTTTTCTCCGTAACCAATCCTATCATTTACGATCAACATCTTCTGCAATCTTTCTTGAACGGATCTATTTCTATGGAAAAATCGAACATCTTGTAGAAGTCTTTTCTAATGATTTTCAGAACAACCTATGCTTGTTCAAGGATCCCTTCATACATTTTGTTAGATATCAAGGAAAATCTATTCTTGCTTCAAACGATACGCCTCTTCTGATGAATAAGTGGAAATATTACTTTATCAATTTATGGCAATATCATTTTTATGTGTGGTCTCAATCAGGAGGGGTCCGTATAAACCAATTATGCAAATATTCTCTTGACTTTCTAGGCTATCTTTCAAATGTGCGATTAAATCCTTCAGTGGTACGCAGTCAAATGCTAGAAAACTTCTTTCTAATAGATAATACTATTCAAAAGCTAGATACAAAAATTCCAATGATTTCTCTGATTGGATCATTGTCTAA